AGATATACACTAACTAAACATAGAATTTTTGAATTTTTTTTCTTTTTACTTATTTTATTCTTTCTGAGAATATTTCAAATATTCAAATCAAGAAGTTCCAATTAGTCAAATCATATGAAAGAAAGAGATTAATTACTAGTCTACTTCGAATTTGAAAATTCAAGCAAAATTAGGCATATTTTTTTTTCCGACTTTGACAAGTTACTATGCTTTTTTTCTATTTGTATAAATTAGTAATATTTTATGTGATTTTCCCATATCTTTCACCCATCTTATCTATTCTTTTAGATTTTTAGAAAAAAAAAATATTATCTAGAAAAGAAATACATAATGAATTAGAAAATCTAAAAGCGCCCATTTTTTTTGAACAATAGATGTCTTTCACATCCAGCTATACCAATGAGTAATCTCTTAATTTTTATTTAAATGGCAGTTCCAAAAAAACGTACTTCTGCATCAAAAAAGCGTATTCGTAAAAATTTTTGGAAAAGGAAGGGGTATTGGGCAGCGTTAAAGGCCTTTTCCTTCGGGAAATCTCTTTCTACCGCGAATTCAAAAAGTTTTTTTGTGCGACAAACAAATAAAATAAGTAATAAAACATAACACGTTGGAATAATCTAAATTGGCCTGAGTCAAAAATGGACTCATTTTATTTCAAAAATCAAATTTCCGATTTCCATGTTGAGTTAATCAATAGGAAATTGAATTCGATTCGGTAAGGTAAACAGAAGAATTCTTCTGTTTACCTTACCGAATTCAACAAAAAGAAAGGATTCTTTTTTTTGTTGACAAAAAAACGCAAGATATCAAATTTTCTTTTTAATCTATTTTCTCATTTCCAAAGTGGGGAGTATTATTTTCCCCATCAACCCATTTGTAATATAAGGTTTTCTTTTTTGTGCAACTTTCTTACTTTTTCTTTCATTGAAAAAAAAATGGATTTTTTGGTTTCACTTTTTTAAATCAAATAAATCAAAAACAATTCATTAAAACAAAAATGTTTTTTGGGGGTTCTATCCCTTAATATCATAGTAGGATTAGCTAGTTTTACAAGAGTTTAAGTCCAAGAGAATATAAAATATATAATAAAAAAAAGACCCTAAACTAAAATTCAAATAATGAACCTTCAAATACCTATTTGAATGAATTAAAATTCATTCATTTGAATCTTTCCTAAAAAATATTATACCCAATTGAATTCTTAATTCTAGACGATTGCTTATTCATAGGCTATTATGAGTTCAAGATAAGCCGCTATGGTGAAATTGGTAGACACGCTGCTCTTAGGAAGCAGTGCTAGAGCATCTCGGTTCGAGTCCGAGTGGCGGCATGTCATCTCCTAAAGAAAGTAAATAGATCCTATAATGAATTCAATTCCCGATTTCGATTTTATAATTAAGGGACTTTTTTTATTTTTATGATATTTTCAACCTTAGAGCATATATTAACTCATATTTCTTTTTCGATCGTTTCAATTATAATTACAATTCATTTGATAACTAACTTTTTAGTCGATGAAATCGTAAAACTATATGATTCATCCGAAAAGGGCATGATAATGACTTTTTTCTGTATAACAGGATTATTAATTACTCGTTGGATTTATTCGGGACATTTTCCACTAACGGAACTATATGAATCGTTAATCTTTCTTTCATGGAGTTTTTCCCTTATTCATATAGTTCCGTATTTCAAAAAAGCTAAAAATTTTCTAAGCACAATAATTGGTCCAAGTGCTATTTTTACCCAGGGCTTTGCTACTTCAGGCCTTTTAACTGAAATACACGAATCCACAATATTAGTACCCGCTCTTCAATCTGAGTGGCTAATAATGCACGTAAGTATGATGATATTAGGCTATGGGGCCCTTTTATGTGGATCATTATTATCAGTATCACTTCTAGTCATTACAGTTAGAAAAAAGAAAAAAATTTTGAATCATTTATTCAATTTAAATGAGTCATTTTTCTTTGGTGAAATTGAATACATGAATGAACGAAGTAATGTTTTACAAAATATTTTGTTTTTTTCTCCAAGGAATTATTACAGGTCGCAATTAATCCAACAATTGGATTATTGGAGTTATCGGATTATTAGTCTAGGATTTATCTTTTTAACCATAGGAATTCTTTCGGGAGCAGTATGGGCTAACGAAGCATGGGGGTCCTATTGGAGTTGGGACCCAAAAGAAACTTGGGCTTTTATTACTTGGATTGTATTCGCGATTTATTTACATACTCGAACAAATATAAAATGGAAGGGTAAAAATTCAGCAATTGTAGCGTCTATTGGATTTCTTATAATTTGGATATGCTATTTTGGGGTCAATCTATTAGGAATAGGACTACATAGTTATGGTTCATTTACATCAACATCTAATTGAATTCAAAAAAGGGGTTTTTCAAATAGGAATAGAAAAGTGTATAGCGCATATCAGATAAAAAAACTTTGTGTGAACTGGTGAGAAGCCCGTGATTCACGGGCTTCTCGCCAGTTCACA